CAGGGCTGCTCCCGTATAAGGGGCGAGGTATTGTAATGTAGCAGGTGAATCCGCCATTTCAGCTACTACAATAGTGTATTCCATGGCCCCCTCTTCATGGAAAGTAGTTACTACTTGAGCCACGGAGGATGCTCTTTGACCGATAGCTACATAAACACATATTACATCTTGCCCTTTTTGATTGAGAATTGTATCTGTGGCTACTGCTGTTTTGCCAGTCTGTCTGTCCCCAATAATTAACTCTCGCTGACCGCGCCCTATGGGGATCATCGAATCGATAGCAATAAGCCCTGTTTGAAGGGGTTCATATACGGAACGCCTGGAAATTATACCCGGAGCAGGAGATTCAATTAAGCGAGATTCCGAAGCTACAATTTCGCCTCTCCCATCAATAGGTTTAGCCAGAGCATTTATAACACGACCCAAGTAAGCCTCGCTCACGGGTATCTGAGCAATTCTTCCTGTTGCTTTTACAAAACTTCCCTCTTGTATCATCAACCCATCGCCCATTAATACAATCCCAACATTTTTGGATTCCAAATTCAGAGCAATACCCCTAGTCCCTTCTGCAAATTCGACTAATTCACCTGACATTATTCCACCAAGACCTATAATACGAGCAATCCCATCCCCCACTTGAATTACGCGACCGATATTCTCAATCCCTACTTTCCTATTATATTGTTCAATACGTTCGCGGAGAATTTTATGAATTTCGTCGACTCGAAGGGTTGCCATTAGTGTTTCTTGACTCTTTTTTTCGGAAGCAAGGGGAAAAATAATGCCTAAATTCTAAACGAAAGTAGAAGTTCAAGGCCTAATTAATTTAATTATTTCTTCGATTCTATGGCCCCGAGAATGCCAATATTAGCACGAATCGTACGGAAATGTAACTCGGTATTCAAACAACTATTCAGAGTTCCTAGAGCTCCTTGTACGGCCTGTTGGAAAACCCGTTGTCGGACCTGATTCATCGCCCTTTGTTTTTCAAAATAAAGGATTTCGTTTTTAGACTTTTCTAATTGTTCCAAACTAATAGAAGTAGCATTAATCAAATTTGCTTTTTCTCGTTCTATCTCAGAGTATCCATTCATTCGATACTCATCTGCTTCTAGTTCGACTTTCTGTAATCGAACCCGAGCTTTTTCGAGCTGCTCAATGGTCCCTCTACGCAATTCTTCCGAATTTCGAATAGTACTCAAGATTCTCTGTTTTCGATTATCTAATAAATCTTTTAATGAAAGTAGATTATCTTGCTATTAAGTTTACAATTTTTATGATCTCTTCCCGAACCAAACATGAATCTTTCGATTCATTTGGCTCTCACGCTCCTTTTTTTTCTTTTTTTGCTATGGCTATTTCCATATCTTTTTTTTTTATGTAATGAGCCTATCCTCTATCTTCTCTTTTCTGTTTATATTTCAATATACCGAAACCCATATTAAGAATATAAGACTAGATAAATATTAAGAGGATTCTTCCGCCTAGATAAAAATCTATCATGGTCAGCAAAGTTGTTTCTTTATTTGTATTTGCCCTTTAGTTAATAATTTCAATTTCATTAAGAAAAACGAACTAAATAAATGGAAAATGAAAATTGATAGAATTCTTTTTTTTTCTTCAAATCCAAAAAATTTCTCTTTTTTTTATTTTATACATAGGTCGTCGATTCGGCATTGGATAAAAAAGGGCAGGGTGCCCTTCTAGTAAATAGTTCAAACCATTTTATCGATATGAGTGTTTTATATCAGATAAATTCTACATTAGCTATTTCCCGTTTAAAGCATTTCGGTACTAATACTAATATAGTTGTAGAAAGAGTACCCCTTTTTACCTGGACTTCAAGCAGTTTAGCTTTAACCGTGTTAATGGTCTCACATTATTGGTCTATAGAGAATCAAAGTTGATTTACCAATGAGTCGCGAAATGCTATGGTTCTTCCATATGATTTCTGAATTTATTCAGAAGTAATTCGTCGAGATCGTGCACCTTTTTCTTATTTATCCAAAAAATACTAAAAAATATTTTAAAGTGCAGCCGGATAGATCCAATCTATTCTTGAAATAGACAACTCGCACACACTCCCTTTCCAAAAAAAATCAATACACCAACCACTACAGTTAGATTTATTAGATTTGTTGCTAAAATATCGGTATTAAGCCCGAAACTCCCAGCGGATGGCCAGTGAGCTAAAAAAACGAAAGAATGGGTTACATTTTTCATATGCTCTCCTCTTATAGATAGGACGAACAAAGAGCAAAGTTTTTCGATCACTTACTTCGCTCGCCCTTTTTTGATCGGTTTTTTTAATGTAATTTTTTTTTATGCAAATAGATTCAATCTAATAATTTCTTTTAGATTAAGTCTTAGGTCTCGTTTGACCTGTGAAAGACTCCTTTGTTGAAATGTTCCAAAAATTCCTAAAATAAAAGGAAAAAGACTTTCCACTGTCCTAAACTAAGGACGGGAAGGAAGAAGGCGAGCATATCCTCTAAATTGATCATCCTCAAATCAGCCCTTCCTGGGGTGGGGTATTGTCTGTCCCGATAAATAGGTAATTCCAGGAGTAATAAATAGGAGTAAAGTATTGATATAATTGGGATTGCAGAAGCAAATACCAATTTACTAAAAAAAGAAAAAAGTATCTAATCTAAAGGACTCATTTTCTTTTTTAGGATTAAACAAAAGGGTTCGCAAATAAAAGCGCTAGTGCCACAACTAGTCCATAAATTGTTAAAGCTTCCATAAAAGCTAGACTAAGCAATAAAGTACCTCGTATTTTACCTTCTGCTTCTGGCTGTCTCGCAATACCTTCTACAGCTTGTCCTGCAGCAGTACCTTGACCAACTCCAGGCCCAATAGAAGCAAGCCCTACGGCCAATCCAGCAGCAATAACGGAAGCAGCAGCAATTAGTGGATTCATGGTGAGTTCCTCGTGTCAAAAAAAAAGAAATGGTTAAGGATACAATCAACCAAGAAATTCTTACTTCTAAGCTCTATTGGGGAGAAGTAACTAAAAAGTACAAATTGAAATGATAATCTGAATTGTCCGAACTACTTCGAGATCTCATTTTTAGTTTCTAATCATTAGAGGTTTGTGTAAATCCATATGATTCTCATTATTCTATTTCTCTTTCTTTCCAACCAACCACTCTTTCATTCCATTCTTCTTTCTTTACTCTTCGATATCCTTGAGTTCCCATTTTTTCCCCTATCATCTAATCCATAATAAAAGATGAAATAGAGGAAGAACCCCTATTGAAATCGACCTAATCCAAATCCAATAGGAATTAAATCAAGATATACAATTGATAACAATATGCTGCATAGAACTGGATATGGAATCCAATTCCATATAGAGGGAATTCAATATATCGGATTAGATAATGAATCTAACTTAGGAATATATAATATCCCATATACATTTGTTTCTTCTATTTTGCGTATTTTCTCATTTTCTATTGATGAATCGGATTCTAAAATCATTCCTTAAAAACCCGCACAAAAGATGACTGGACTTATAGACATTAAGGATATAGATCTAGTCTGACTCCGCCCCCCTTAATGCATATATACTTTGACAATTCCGTAATATAGTCTATTCTCTCTCCTACAACTCTAGGTTGTATATTCATACGCATTTCTAACTATTTAGTTTTCCAACCAAGCGGATTATCTGGAACCATGCATGAATTGAGCTAAGCTAAAAAAAAAGACTATTTTGAAAACTAGTCAATTCAATGATGACCTTCCATGGATTCACCTATATAGGCTGCGGCTAACGTTGCAAAAATAAGAGCTTGAATACCGCTTGTAAATAATCCAAGAAACATGACCGGTATAGGGACTACTAAGGGGACTAAAGAAACAAGAACAACAACGACTAATTCATCCGCCAATATATTCCCGAAAAGTCGAAAACTAAGCGATAATGGTTTTGTGAAATCTTCTAGGATGTTAATTGGTAAAAGAATTGGAGTTGGTTTAATATATTTCTCGAAATAACTCAATCCTTTTTTGCTAAGACCCGCATAAAAATATGCCGCTGATGTGAGTAAAGCTAAAGCAACAGTAGTATTTATATCATTCGTGGGTGCTGCTAATTCCCCATGGGGTAACTGTAGAATTTTCCAAGGTAAAAGAGCACCCGACCAATTCGAAACAAAAATAAAAAGGAACATAGTTCCAATAAAGGGAACCCAGGGACCATATTCTTCTCCAATCTGAGTTTTGCTCAAGTCTCGAATAAACTCAAGCACATATTCGAAGAAATTCTGACCGTCGGTCGGGATGGTTTGTGGATTCCGAACAGCTATGATAACTGAACCTAGCAAGATAGTAATTACGACCCAAGAAGTGATGAGTACTTGGGCATGAATTTGGAAACCTCCTATTTGCCAATAGAAGTGTTGGCCTACTTCTACACCCGATATATCATATAACCCCTTGAGTGTTTTAACGGAACATGGTATAATATTCATATTGTCCTCTGATAAAAATTGAACTTCAAAAAAGGAATTCTTTTGATTCAACCATCTCTTTCTCAACTCAGCAACTTGAAGTATTAATCTTATATTTAGGATACCAAGAAATCACATCAGATGATAATATATCAATACCCTCTAATATATATCAATATTCCCCTTCTTTTATCTATGCAAAACAAAAAGGAATAGTAAGTGATCCCATAAATCTACGCAGTTACCCAAGAATGAACTATTCTTCTTAATCAACGATTTCTTATATAGAGAGAACGGCCCTCACAAATTGCAAATACTAATTTGTTAAGAATCAATCGAATTGAAGTCATAGTGTCATCGTTGGCTGGAATCGATATATTTGCGAGATCTGGGTCACAATTTGTATCGACTAAAGAAATAGTAGGAATCCCCAAAATGGCACATTCCCGAAGAGCTATATACTCTTTTTGCTGATCAAGGACGATCACAATGTCCGGCAACCTCGTCATATATTTGATCCCGCCGAGATATCTTTGCAAGGTAGATAATTTTCTCTTCAAGATTGCCACATCTCTTTTTGGGAGATGGTGGAATTTTCCCATCTTTTCTTCTGCTCTTAAGTCTCTAAATTGAGAAAGTCTAGTTTTCGTAATCGACCAATTCGTTAACATACCACTGAACCACTTTTTATTAACATAATGACAACGAGCCCTTATTGCAGCTGATGCTACTAAATCCGCTGCTCTTTTTTTGGTACCAACAATTAAGAAGCTTTTTCCCTGACTTGCTGCATCAAAAACTAAATCACAAGCTTCTGATAAAAAACGAGCCGTTCTAGCGAGATTTGTAATATGAGTACCTTTACGCTTTGCCGAGATGTAAGGGGCCATTTTAGGATTCCATTTCTTAATACCATGACCAAAATGAACTCCCGCTTCTATCATCTCTTTCAAATTGATGTTCCAATATCTTCTTGTCATTTTTTCCACACTTCCTTTTGATTTTTTCTTTTTTTTTCATCCTACCATTCCATTACGGAATTTTTTTCTTTTTTTTGAAAATTAAGAAAGAGCCGAAATAGCTTGAAATAAATAATAATTGTTCCGATGTAACCTTCCACTGAGAATTGGCCATTGATACATGGTATAAACGTAACCTTAATGAATTAACTGACTTCTTTTACTTATTAAAATGAAAATAAAATAAATTTACTTATTATTATTAATTTACTTATTATTATTATTAAAATATTAATTTACTTATTATTAAATTATTAAAATAAAATAATAATCTAAAATCTGACCTGTTAGTGTTCTAAGGTCAAAAGTCTAGTTTAAATAAAAAAATCTGCTTTATGTATCCTTAAATCGTATAAATGGGGGTAAATGGGGGTTCTGATGTCTCATAGAAATTGTTTGTTACATCAGAATCAGAAGAAACTAATTCTGTATGGAGAAACAAAATATCTCTCATTTCCGACGCGAATAGATTTTTTTTTTGAATTTCGAAATAAAGGTTCTTGTCTTGTGGGGAATGATGCACAAATTTTAGGAATCCGGTACCAACAGGTATAATCCCCCCCAGAACTACGTTTTCTTTCAGGCCTTTCAACCAATCAATACGACCTCGTAGGGCAGCTTTTGCTAAAACTCGAGCAGTTTCTTGAAAACTTGCTTCAGATATGAAACTTTGGGTATTCAGGGAAGCCCTTGTTATTCCCAATAAGATTGCCCGATAATAGACCGATTCATCCAAAGCTCGTCCTGCTCGTTCTGCTCGTAATAGTCCGATTAATTCCCCAGGTGAAAAAACATTAGACATTCCATCTTCGGAAACCCGCACTTTTGATGTTACTTGGCGTATAATAATCTCTATATGTCTATTATGGATCTGTACCCCTTGGGATCGATAAACCTTTTGGATCTTATTAACCAAAGAGATACGACTTTGGGCTATGGTTAGCTCAGCTCCAATCAAGAATCCCCAGGGGACCCCAAGAATTCTTGGTATACGCTCATTCCAATCCTCAATTCTCCTTTCGAGATTCGGCGATAGTGAATCAATTGAACGCGCTTCAAAGATTTGTTCTACTTTTGGAAGACCTTGCGTTATGTCACTAGATCTCGATTTTTCATATATAAACGTAACTAACCTATCTCCTTTGTAAAGGATTTCTCCATAATGACCATGAACAGTTGCTCCTGTAGTGGCCAAATAAGGCTTAGCTGCTCTTATAACAAAGGAATCAATATTAACAATGAAAATTTGACCAGATTTTTTTATGTGCGATTTAAATAGACATACATTTTCGCAAATAAATTGTCCAAGGTGAATTATTGCCAATGTCTCCTCCCAAGAATCATGATGGAGAAAGTGCCAATTCAAATGGAATGGATCCAACATGATGTTACTATCGAAATTCGAAATCCTTTGATTTTCATCTATTAAAGAGTATTTAAGCCCTTGAAGTACTTGGAGGGTTTGTTTCAAATTGTCAAGGAACAAATATTTTTTTAACAGGATCTGATTATGCGTTCTTAAATAGTAAGATGAAGAAAAATTCGATATACTAGGTACAATAGCGGCTAAGGGCCCAAAAATATCTCGAATAGGAATTCTAGGATTCGATTCTTTTACCGCATTGGGATATTTCGAATTCTTGAATAAACCAATTCGAGAACAGTTGGATGCCGACAAAATCATCAAAGATTGGTATTCTTTATTTTGATTCAACAAGGTGCCAATAGCTTCTTGATGTTGGCTAAGTGATTGAATCTTCGCCTTGGAATAAAAGGAATTGGTGCGATCTAACCTATTATTGGGAATCGGTCCTGCACTTGTCCTATCATACCTTCTTCGTGTATACGAAATAGTGGACTTGACTAACTCAATTCTTAGGAAATCGCGAATCAGATCATTTGCTCTTACCTCAACAAGGGAAGCACGAGCCTCCTCTTTTTCTTCTTGTTCCCAATTCACTACTAAGCAAGTTCGAACAAATTGACTATTCGTATGATAAATTCTTTGAGTTAACTTGCTATTTTCATGAGAAATAAAATTGACAAGTCGAAGTTGGAAATTATCCTCTTCTTGCAAGAGATCTTGCGGGAAAAGTGTTGCTAAATTTCTCCCTTCGTCCATTTCATATGCGACTGCAGGTCGAACCGAAACAAAATACTTTTCCTTGCTCTTGAGAATTTTTTTCCGTTGAACATAGACCCAATTTTTCCTTTTTTTTGATTCCTTAGAATCTTTCTTTTCTCTTTCTGGTGGTATCAAACTACCACCTAATATCTTATCCGCCTCTTCAGGAAAATGAATATCTCCGGAAAAGATTTTGAGTTCCGTATGGCTTTTTTTTCTCTTCACTCGGACTAATCCACCTAGTCGACTTCTTGTATTTTTTGTGAGTTGTGTATCCACTCCAATGATACTATTATCAAGTACCTTTAGGGATGAGGATCTCGGCAAGATATGCAGTTCTTGAAGAATGAAAAAAAACCGATCTAGTTCTTTTTGGTATTTTAGACTAAATTCTTTTGTTCCTCGATGCTCAATCAAACCCTCTTTTTTTAAGATGGAATCTTCCTCTGGGCTCCCGTATTCGTCTTCTGAGTCTTCTTCTGAGTCTTCCTCTAAAGTCCCATATTCGTCCTCTGAGCCTTCCTCCGGGCTCCCATATTCGTCCTCTGAGTCTTCCTCTAGAGTTCCATATTCGTCCTCTCGGGTTCTATATTCGTTCTCTGGGCTCCCATATTCGTCTTCTGAGTCTTTCTCTCCAGTCCTATATTCATCCTCTAGGATCCCATATTCGTCTTCTAGGGCTTCATATTCGTCCTCTAGGATCCCATATTCATCTTCTAGGGTTTCATATTCTTCCTCTCGGGTCCTATATTCGTTCTCTGGGCTCCCATATTCGTCCTCTGAGTCTTCCTCTCGAGTCCTATATTCGTCCTCTAGGGTCCTATATCTAAATTTAACAATTCCTGAACCCTTTTTATCTTTTCTGTATCGTGGATCGTCAAAATAAGCAAAAATAGTATTTCTACGTAAAACACCCATAAAGGGTATTTCAATCGAAATCCCCAAACAGGATATTAGTTCTTTCTCTTGTTCTTGATGATATTGTAATGGAATGACGAACCCATTTCTTCGCTTTTTTGCCAACAAATCTGAATTATCTTGAAGAATAGAAGGATAGACAAAATTCCAATGGCCATTGGACATGATTCGATCCGGCGTTGAATAATCAAGAATTTCCCTATCTTTTTTACCAAAAGTATCCAACAGTCTATGTCTTACTTGATCATTAGCCATTGAGAGGTCAAAGAGATATCTTCCGTCAACAGAAAAAGAATAAGTATTCATTTGATCTTGATCCTTGTGGAGCGAAAAAGACGCTATACTGGATCTGCACATACTTACTGACAATATCCATAAATGGCTTGTTTTTGGTAATCGACGAAGATTACCATATTGATATTCGGGCGCATGGTAAACATCAGTACTCCAATGCATTTCCCCGTCTGATTCGGAATAAATATGCTTTTGTACTTTTTCTTTAAAATGCAAAGTGGACGTTCCGGCACGAATCTCCGCAATTACTTGTTCGGATTCTACATATTGATCATTTTGCACTAGAATCAAGCTTTTTGAGGGAATATTCACACTATATAGAATATCCTGACTCTGAATAGTTACATGCAAGTCTATATAACATAGAAAAGCAGGCTGCCCATGACGGGTACGTGTGGGGTGAACCAAATCTTCATTGAATTGGATTTTTCCATTCGAAGGGGATCGTACAAGGTCGGCAGTACCCCCTGTGAATACTCCGCCAGTATGAAAAGTTCTTAATGTTAGTTGAGTCCCTGGCTCCCCAATTGATTGACCTGCAATAATACCTACGGCTTCCCCCAATTCGACCAGATCGCCATGAGTGGGACTCCGACCATAACATAATTGACAGATCCAAGATGTGCTCCGGCAAGTAAAGGGGGTTCTAATATATATTGGTTGTGCTCGAAATGGTTGTGCTCGAAAGGCAGTTATGAATCGATTGACTAATCCAATTCCAATATCTTGATTTCGAGCGGCAATGCATCGTGAACCAATATATATATCGTCTGCTAATACACGACCAATTAGTGTTTGGACAAAAAGTTTTTCCGTCATCCCATTTTGAGGACTCAAAGAAATACCTTGGATAGTACCACAATCTCTTCTACGCACAATAATATGTTGAACTACTTCAACAAGTCTACGTGTAAGATATCCAGCATCCGCTGTTCGTACAGCAGTATCTACAACCCCTTTGCGGGCTCCGTAGCAGGAAATTATATATTCTGTCAAAGAAAGTCCCTCGCGTAAATTGCTTTGAATAGGTAAATCAATCATTTGTCCTTGAGGATCCGCCATTAATCCTCTCATACCTACTAATTGGTGTACCTGAGATGCATTTCCTCTGGCTCCTGAAAAAGACATTAGATAGACTGGATTAGAAGGATCCGTTATCCGAAAATTCGAATTCATTTCTTGTTTCAAATATTCACTTGTAGCATACCATATCTCAACGGATTGGCGTAATTTTTCTACCGCGTGTACAGCCCCATAATAATAGTGTTTCTCCAAAAGAAAACTCTGTTGTTCCGCGTCTTGCACTAACCATCCCTTAGATGGTATTGTTAAAAGATCCTCGATTCCTAATGAAATCGATGTAGTAGTGGCTTGATGAAAGCCCAGAGTCTTTATTTGATCCAGTATATGGGATGTATATCCCATTCCGAAATGATCTATTAATCTGCTAATAAGTCGTTTCATAGCAGTTCCGTCTATCTCTTTATTATGAAAGACCAGATTGGCCCGTTCCGCCATACATAAGTACCCCCTTTTTCGGCTGAGTAGGATTCGACAATTGCTGAGTAGGATTCGACAATGGGCCTGAGTCAGTGATTCGAAAATTTAATTAACTTCCTTTCCTTAATCTCAATCTGTATTCGCGCGGCAAAAATGATGATACTAGCGAAATCGGAATGCCCCCCGAAAGGGAGGGGCATCGCCGAATCTAACTTCCTTGTTTAGATAGTGTATGAATAGGCCTGACTAAATCCTTGTATGGCTTCCTCTATTTCTCTATAAAAAGAAATATGACCAAGAGTGCTTCGAATGTATATAGAACGGATTTCTTTTTTTCTATTTCCCACTATTAGATAGTGGGCATAAATCTCATGATAAGTCCCCAAAGATTCATATTGAACTTCAATCGGAACTTCTCTTGACCCAATGACGCGTTGATCTAGTTTCCATCGGAGCCACAAGGGACTGTCTAAACGGATTCGTTTCTGTCTATAAGCTCCCAGTGCATCATAGGAATTAGAAAAATGGGGTTCTTTATCTTTTGTATACTTATAATTATTATTATTGTAATTTACTTTTTGATTTGGATAGTTTCCGCAACTATTATATCTATTTGCACAAATACCCCGACGGTTTCCAATCGTTAATACATAAAGTCCGATAAGCATGTCTTGGGTCGGTACGCAAATAGGATCCCCAATAGCGGGAGATAGGAGATTCATATGAGAAAACATAAGTAAACGGGCTTCCGCCTGAGCTTCCAAGGATAAAGGTAGATGAACAGCCATTTGATCCCCATCAAAGTCCGCATTGAAACCCTTACACACTAATGGGTGTAAACAAATAGTACGCCCCTCCACTAAAGTAGGTTGGAAGGCCTGTATGCCTAATCTATGCAGGGTAGGTGCTCTATTCAACAGTACAGGATGTCCCCGCATAACTTCTTGAAGTATTTCCCATACAATGGGTTCCTTTTCCCAAATTTGCCTTTTAGCAATCCTGACATTAGAAGTAGCGCGTTTCGTGATTAAATCGCGAATTACAAATAGCTGAAAAAGCTTTATTGCTATCTCTAGAGGTAATCCACATTGATGTAATGAAAGCGAAGGACCCACAACAATGACAGAACGCCCCGAGTAATCGACCCGTTTTCCAAGCAGAGTCTCGCGAAACCTTCCCTCTTTACCTTCAATTACATCTGAAAGTGATTTGTATACTTTATTGTGACCATCCCTCGTTGGTTGCCCGCGGGACCCACTATCAAGAAGTGTATCCACGGCTTCTTGTACCAATTTTTCCTGGCACATTACTAAATCTGCTGGCGCTAATTCACTTCTTTTTAATAGATAGGCAAGGTTGTTGTTCCGACGAATAACTCTCTTATAAAGTTCATTAATATCCGAAGTCACTACTTTATCCCCAGACCTATAAACAATGGGTCTCAATTCGGGAGGAAGAACTGGTAATAAGCACAAAACCATCCATTCTGGTTCTACATTTGTTTGAATAAAATGTTTCGCCAATTGCATGCGTCTAATCAAAAAAACTTTTCTTATTCGTCTTTTTCTATCTTCCCATTCATCTCCACTATACCCCTCGTCTTCTAATTCCTTCCATTCGACCAAGGAATTCTCTATAATAATTCGCAAATCCAAATCTGCTAATTGTTCTCTAATAGCACCCGCTCCTGTCGCAATTTCCCGATTTCGAAATGTTGCAAAGCCTGGGGTAGAAAAAAAGGGAGAAATGCTGTGGTTACAGGATGCAATTTCATCTTCGAATAAACCTCGTAATCGTAAGAAAGTAGGTTTTTTAGCGCTGGGCCTAGCAAAAGAGAAATCGCCATATACTAGGCCCTCCAATTTCTTAAGGGGTTTATCTAAAAGGTTCGCGATATAACTAGGAAGACCTTTCAAATACCACACATGAGTCGCGGGACATGCGAGTTTGATGTATCCCATTTGATATCTTCGTATCCGAGAATCAACAAATTCTACCCCGCATTTTTGGCAAAATCTTTCCTCTTCGTTTTCAGCTCCGCTCGCTCGAGAATTTCCACAAGCACAAATTCCGCTTTTTATGGGTCCAAAGATTCTTTCGCAAAACAATCCATCTTTTTCTGGTTTATCGGTTTTATAATGAAAAGTAGAGGGCCTTGTGACTTCGCCAACGACTTCCCCATTAGGTAGGTTTTTGTTAGCCCAAGCTTTTATTTGTTGAGGGGAAACGAGTCCAATTTGAAGTTGTTGATGTTTATATTGGTCAATCATAAATAAGAAAAGAATTTATATTTATTCCGATCAAACTTCCTCCCTATTAACCTGGAAGTTCTTCTCAGATACAAGGAAATGATTCAGTTCTAGAGCCAAAGATCGTAGTTCTCGAACGAGCACTCGAAAAGATTCTGGAGGATACTCGTGATTAGGTACTCTTTTTCCCCAGATCGTAGCATTAAGTATTTCTTGGCGAGCTATAAGATGATCAGATTTATAAGTAAGTATCTCTTGTAAAATATGAGCAACACCAAATCCTTCTAAAGCCCAAACTTCCATTTCTCCTACTCGTTGTCCCCCTTGCTTGGCTCTTCCTCTAACGGGTTGTTGTGTAACAAGTGAGTAGGGCCCAGTAGAACGTCCATGGATTTTCTCATCAACTTGATGAATTAATTTTAAGATATAGGACTTCCCTATTAGAACAGGTTGTTCGAAGGGGTCTCCTGTTCTTCCATCAAATATTCTGCTTTTTCCCGGGTACTCGGGTTCAAATACCCATGGATTTTTTGTTTGTTTACTGGCTTCATATAATTCTGAAAACACAAGTTTTCTTGAAGCCTCTTGCTCATATCTCTCATCAAAGGGTGCTATTCTATAATGTTTCTTTAGCAGATCCCCGGCTAATCCGAGCGAGCTTTCAAATATTTGTCCCACATTCATTCGTGAGGGTACTCCTAAGGGATTGAAGACCATATCAACAGGTGTTCCATCTTGCAAATAGGGCATATCTTGCCTGGGCAAAATTTTGGAAATGATCCCCTTATTCCCGTGTCTTCCGGCTACTTTATCCCCAACTTTGATTTCGCGTTTCTGTAAAATATATACACGAACCATTATGTCTAGGGGGTCCCTCTGGATCCATTTCACATCGATAACGCGCCCTCTTCCACCTATAGGTAGTTTGAGAGAAGTTTCTTTTGAAGTGGATACCTCAAGGCCAAATATGGCCCGTAATAACCCAGCTTCCGCGATATACGACGATTCGCTCGCTATCTGAGGCGTTAATTTACCGACTAAAATATCGCCAGTTTCTACCCAGGATCCCAACCTAACAACTCCATTTCTGTCCAAATTGCGGAGTAAATGTTCTTCTAGATGTGGTATTTCTTTAGTAATTTTTTCAGCGGAGCCTTGGCTTGTCGTATCCGTCTGAATTTCATATTTTCGGATGTGAAAAGAAGTATAAATATCCTCATATACCAAACGTTCGCTAATTAGTACTGCGTCTTCAAAATTGTAACCTTCCCATGGCATATAAGCTACTAATACGTTTTTTCCTAAAGCAAGTTCCCCACCAACTGTAGCAGCTCCCTCCGCTAAAATTTGTCCTTTTTTAATGGATTTACCCCACAGAACCCGAGGTTTTTGGTGCATACAAGTATTTTTGTTAGAGCGCCGATGGGTAACTAAAGGAATACTTATAGTCTTCCCACTACTTGATAAAAGGATCTTGTGACTATCAGTAGAAATGATCTTTCCCTCGCGTTCGGCTATAACGGAAACCCTCGAATCTAGAGCTGTTTGGCGTTCCAATCCAGTTCCAACAATGCACTTCTCGGACCGAGAAAGCGGAACTGCTTGGCGCTGCATATTAGAACTCATTAAAGCCCGATTCGCATCATTATGCTCAATAAAAGGAATGAGAGAACCTCCAATAGAAAAATATTGGAAAGGAAAAATACTTCTAACATGAATCTGTTCCCATGCAATAGTCAGGAATTCTTGACGGTATCTAGCTGGAACAACCTGTTCTTCCTGAATACCCTGATTCAAGGACAAAGAATTTCCTGCTGCTATCATATAATATTCATCTCTATTTGGTGATAAATAAACCACCCGTCTCTCTTTTTTTTCTTTTGCTTTCTCAGATATTTCATAAAAGGGACTCTCTATGGACCCCCACCAGTGGTCAATTCTCGCATGAATAGCTAAGGATCCAGTAAGTCCAACATTGATTCCTTCGGACGTGTCAATTGGACAAATACGCCCATAGTGACTCGGATGAATATCTCGGCTCCGAAAACTTGCAGTTCTCCCCGTCAATCCTCCAGGACCCAAACAACTCACTTTTCGCCCATGAACAGTTTGTGTCAATGGATTGGTTTGATCAAAAACTTGAGATAAGGGGTATGTGCCAAAAAAGGTCTCATAAGTAGTTATTAATAAAATCGAAGTTGAAGTTGGAGTTACCAAAATTTGTGGAGTCGGTTTCGATTGACGTATGAATACTCTACGGATAGTTTTTTGAACCGCATGTTGTAAACGACCAAGAGCCAGTCCGAATTGATCTTGTAACAGATCCGCAACCGAACGAATACGTTTATTTTTCAAGTGATTCATATCGTCATCGTCAAGTATACCCGTTCCAAATTTCATTCCAATCAAATGATCCGTAGCGGCCAATACATCTCGTGGTAACAAGAATATATTGTTCTGAGGTATATCAAGATTCAGTCTCCGATTCATATTTCGTCGACCAATCCTTCCTAATTCACATTTTTGTTGAAAAAATTTCTTTTGTAATTCCTCACATAAGGACTCCGAAAATACCAGGTCCCCACCTACACAAGCAAATTGTTGATAAAACTCCAAAATAGCTTTTTCTTTTGACTCAATCCTCTTCTTCTCCTTAGCATTCGGGAAAGATAAGAAAATTTCAGGGTAGGAAACATTATCTAGAATTTCTTTTAGATTCGAACCCATAGCTGATGATAGAACTAGAATAGATATCTTTTGTTTTCTACTCACGCGAGCCCATATCCTTTCTTTTTTATCAATTGCTAATTCCGATCTTCCTCCCCAATCTGATATTATAGTCCCAGTGTAGATAGAAATTCCCTTATGGTCTAATTCCGAGCGGTAGTAAATACCAGGACTTAGCAATATTTGATTGATCACAATTCGGTATATTCCATTTATTATAAAGGTTCCTAAGGAATTCATTATAGGAATGTTTCCAATAGAAATGGTTTGCTTTTGCACATCGAAACCAAAAATTAATCTCGCAGATACATATAATTCGGAAGAATAGGTGAGTGATTCATACACAGCATCCCTTTCTTTTATCGAGGGTTCTAGCAATTGATATCCTTTCGCAAATAATTGAAATGCAATTTCGTGATCTGGATCTTTAATTGTTGGAAACTTCTCAAGTTCTTCTGCCAAGCCTTGATTAATGAACCTACAAAATCCCTCGAATTGGATCTGACTAAATCCGGGTATTGTGGACATTCCCTCATTTCCATTCCGGAGCATCTTAATCTTAAGTTTCCTGTTTATCGAAGAAAAATTCCATTATCAGCTCACTCTTCATCAATCCCTATGGATCGATCTAGCAATTATGGAATCCATATTCTGTTTACTGAATCACATGAAATTCTAGGGAACTCCACATACATATTTCATATATGTATTTCATACATATGAATGGAGACAATTTCGACGAAAGTTCGAATTTGCCAGGGGTACAAATCGAATGAAAATGAATTGATAAAACATTCCTAGAAAAAAATTCTGCCACTTACACTTTATGATACTAATCAGATTGGATGGCAAAGATTTCTCATTTTATCTCCTTTCTATGAATGGGATAAAGCCATAATATAATAATTTATAAGCACTAGAAAATTTGACTTTAGTTCGATTTAGAATAGCACGCTTAGTTTAATTTCAAAAAAGAATAAGAATTTGAGGGTTCTTTTTTGTTTCGTAGTAGTAGAATTGCTAGAAAATATAGGATTTCATTGTAGAATCCTAAAATAAAGTAAGTCCTTTTTTTAAGTACATGCCAATCTAGTTATCCACCTCTCCACATATCCCTGCTTTTATCGTAATTTCACTTGGGTGGGCCAAGATGGTCAGGTCATACTCTATATCAAACCAAATTTCTTTTTTTTATTCAAGATATTTAATGCAATGAAAAATTAAAGCACGATTCCCCATAGAGATATGTACATAAGGGGGATCCATGGATAATAATGCTGTTATGGATAATAATGCTGTTCGGACCTGTAGTTTACCTATACACGGATTAGGCATAAATCCATTCTATTTTATTATGCCATTAAAAGGAAGGGGGGAGAGAATACCGATTTAAGAGTCGTTCACTACTGCAATTCAAAAAAAAAATAGAATTCTAGTTAATGGTTCCAATTTGTTCTGAATTTTGCAGCCTGTGACTGGAAATCCACTTTTTCTCTTTTTTCATCTCAATAGAAAGAAAAGGGAAGTTTTCTAGTGTTAGCAATGTTTGTTTTAAGATAGAATCCATCGAGGAGAATAATTGAAACTGGATTCAAAAAAAGCAGGAATAGATTTTTTGAAAAAGATTGGAAAAAAGTAAGTAGAATTAGATTCAAGATAAAAGAAAGGAGGTTTTAGTAAGAAAACCTGGATGAATACTTGCTCTTTTCTCTATTTTAGATCGTATTTTTTGGCGGCATGGCCAAGCGGTAAGGCAGGGGACTGCAAATCCTTTATCCCCAGTTCAAATCTGGGTGCCGCCTGATCAATAAAATACTTAGGCTTATAGTACTGATCGAACTCAACAAATTCGTACCCTGCATAAGTTGGGGCAAGAGAGTAACTAGGCCTGGCGATACTGGATTTTGAGAATCCATAGTTCTATCCTCAAACTAGGGTTTGTTTTGTCGGTAGTGGCCCAAACGGCTACCAATAAGGATGAGGTTGCGTTTCCTTATTCTTTTATTAATTTTAATTGATTCTTAATTGATTCGATTCGAGAATTCAAAATTACAAGGCTAAGATGTCAGAAATCTTGATATCCAAAGGGCCCCTAAGGGGCATTCTTTTTTTTTTTCAATCTAAGATTGAAGAAGGGACTCCACGAAGGAATATCAAGACTTCCTAATTATCATACTTTTTATTTATCATACATCTTATGCTACCTACATACACTAAAGTAAGGGCTACTGATTCTGTCGAGAATCAGATTGAATAGGCTGATCAAAAATCAATTTCGGAGTTGTGGATAAAGTCTCCTCATTCTTTCATAGAATGGTAGAAGGGCTGTAGGGTTTAGGTTAAAAATAAACATAGGCAAGGTAGGTATCCAATAAATATTTATCTATCCTAATTTTATGGTATATTCTGACGTCCTTTGCTTATAAAAAAAGGGTAACAAAAGGAAGAAAAAATCTTCCTATTCCCGCGTCTTCTATTCAGGACATCATCCCCGTACTCTTTTTTAAGGAAAAGGGCTATGTATCGTATTTATACTTAATGCTCTCCAATTCTACCAGAAATCCTATAAGAATTTGTTAAGAGTAAATTCCTTGAACTGATTCATCCATAGCGTTAGGGCAGAATCCCTTTTTGACTCTGTACCCTTGATTCCACTATGATTATTGATCAATAGTAGAATAATTCCTTCATAGAAATAGGAGACATAATTTACATGGATATAGTAAGTCTCGCTTGGGCTGCTTTAATGGTAGTCTTTACATTTTCTCTTTCACTAGTAGTATGGGGGAGGAGTGGACTCTAGGGATACTACTAATTGATTGAGTAGTCGAATTGTTGTATCAACTTTTTTCTTTAATTGATCGTTTTGTATTCATCATTTTGCCAAACTTTATTCTTTCTCTCTTTCTTTAGTTTTGTTTCACTCCTGTACCTGTAAGAAACTCTTGTAAGAAAGAGTCGTTCTATTCTACTATATAGAAATAGAAAGAGCGATTACAGCAATTCCAAATTTCTACTAGAAGTGACGAATGGTTAAAAAAGTTCTATACATAAGAAAATTAGACTTTCTTCCACGGAGCTATTCACAACATATCGCATACTTTCCATTTGTTTTATATTCTTTTCTTATTCTTAGAATAATTTTTATGCTCTTTTGAAGCATCTCGCCGCATGTTTAAGCATGAAAGATTCGCTGGTTTTTTCCTTTTACTTTTTTTTTTTACTTTTTACTATAGTCTATTCTCATATTATTTTTCTCTCCCTCCATGGATTCTTTCGTGAAGAATTGTCTTCGATTTTTTTATTTTGACTTGATTGAAATTAAGTGGATGCAGTGAAAAAAGAAATTGAATTAGACTACTATTTCAATCTACTAATCTATTCTATGTAGATTCAAGATAATATAATAGGTAGATTCAAGATAATATAATAGAAAGACTCTAAAGTGTGGTAGAAAAAACTATATGTAGTTCTTTCTACCACACTTTATGATTCCAACCAGATCCTTTCATTTAAGACTTGGATTTTTATTTTATTTAATCCCTTTTTCATTTCTTCAATGATTAATTGGAATTCCAATTAATCATTTTGGCTGACTGTTTTTACATAAATAATAAGTAAAAAGGCAGTAGGAACTAGAATAAACAGTGCAGTAGCAATAAATGCGAGAATATTGACTTCCATAACCTCTTTATTTTTTTTCACAATAACTCGGGATGTAATCCCATGGGGAGGAAAAAGGGGTATCCTGTAAATTCAAGGGGAGGACTTGCATTCTGATAATACTGAATCAATTCAATATTATGAATATCGGATCTATCAAATCAATTCATGGTTGAGAGTGGAATAGTATAACATAGGAAAATCCACTTTTTCTTTTCTATATCTATAACCCACGATCCTTCTTATCTTATCCAATTTCCCTTCCTTTTTCTTATAGTTATACATACAATTATGTATGTATGTATTATATGACCGACTTTCTATGGGTCACATAGACATCCAAATAAGCAGTAGAAGTGAGATGGAGAAAAGAGGGCTTAAATAAAATAAAATCGAATATTTGAATTAATTTAGGAAAAAGGGCGTTTGCTTTGCTTGGTTTTTCTTTTATTTTATTAGGTTACTATCAATATCCACTTTTGGGGTCTAAAGATGAGAACAGATCCATAAAAAAAGAGTCCGCAAATGGAATGAAAATGAGATAGATTCTTTCCAATTAGTCATTGAACATACACAAACAAAGTTGGAACTACAAAATGGAGGGGGCCTGGTTTAATCCAAAAAGTAAAGTACTAATTATATTCAATTAAATTCACTGTCTATGTCTAAGAAAAAACGAATACGATTTATGTATGGATTTCGGTAAAATACCGGTACTCTATTCCATAAGAGTCGAATAGGAAGTTAAGATGAGGATGGTATCATCATAAGGATAGAGTAATATCCTAAATTATACTAATCCAAGTATGATATGTATGTCTTTCCTTATCAACCGGGAGTAGTGAAAAAAAAATTCCTATAGGCCTCCCCTCCCTCTTTAATGAGAAATGCGAAATAAAAAAAGTGAAATAAGGGTGCCCCATAGGTATTTGATCTTCTCTCCTGCCCCCCCTTTTTCATGGAAAAAGGAAAGATGAATTTCTCCATTCATTGAACCCTAGTTCGGGACTGACGGGGCTCGAACCCGCAGCTTCCGCCTTGACAGGGCGGTGCTCTGACCAATTGAACTACAATCCCCGCGGGGTGTATGGCATACCTATTCTTAAATAGAACCATAAGAAGATTCGATTCGCCTGTCGTACTCTAAGAAATAGACGAATCATATACTACATACCCACATATCATATGTGGGTATAGTGAGAGTGACATAACTAGTATGTCGCGATTTTTTATCGCTAAAAATGGATGATAATCCACCTTTCATTTCAATAAGAAAAACTCTTTTGTTTGTAAAAAAGGAATGAGAGAGATATGGATTAGAAAGAAATTTCCCCCTTTCGCTTTATCCTTTATTTCTATGGATCAGACATTTTATTTTATGGAAGAAAAACAAATGGATTTAGTTCATATTCACGAAGCCCTAGATTTTTGGGCCGAGCTGGATTTGAACCAGCGTAGACATATCGTCAACGAATTTACAGTCCGTCCCCATTAACCGCTCGGGCATCGACCCAGGAAGAATTTATTCTAGGGTTTTTTAGAATCTATGATTAACCTCCTTTCATAATACTCCCTACCCCCAGGGGAAGTCGAATCCCCGCTGCCTCCTTGAAAGAGAGATGTCCTGAACCACTAGACGATAGGGGCATCACTTCACTAGACGATAGGGCCATATACAACCGCTCGTCATTATACTATAATGATAGTATGAGCAGTTTTTTGGAATTGTCAATATACTCGAAGAGTATAACTAGATCCAAAGCAAAGAGTCTTTCCTACTTTTCTGTTATGCTTTCATAGGATTTTTTTTAGTTGATGGTTAGGTTAATTCACGGATCATTCCCTACTTTTTAGGGAAATTCATTTAAAGGGTATAGAATAAGAATAGATTAATAAAAGGGATTCTAGATTAGTTCAGTACAGGTAGTGATTTGATTGATCTAACAGGAAAAAGAGTCCAATTTGATTTCTTTTTTGTAATTTCCACCCCGTGCTTCGTTTAGCGTTCAGACCAAAAACGCATGCATCCCACACTAAGTCATAAAATGCAAGAAAAAATGGAGAAATTTTCAAAAACAAAGAAAAAAAAAGTGAATAAATAATAAATTTAGTAGAAAAGTACTTTATCGGATTCGAACCGATGACTTACGTCTTACCATGGCATTACTCTACCACCAAATAAAAAGCCCTTTATCGGATTTGAACCGATGACTTATGCCTTACCATGGCATTACTCTACCACTGAGTTAAAAGAGCTTTTTATTCAATTCAAAAATTAGCCACTTTGATTTCTCATTATGAGTCTACTGCATAATGTACATAATATATGTATATTACATAATATATGTATATATAGAGATATATGTAGAGATTATATATGTATATATCGAGATATAGAAGTTTATTCATAGCGAGGTTCAAAATCTTGAGAGTTCAAAATCTTGAGAAAATCAAGAAAAATAAGAAAATCTTTCCTATTCTCTCTTATCACTTGCACAAAGTAGAGGTTTTTTTCTTTTTTTATATAAATACATATATTTATATAAAAAATACATATAATAAAATACGTGAAGAGAGAGTTGACACAATAAAAAATTCTTATTAGTATCCGATATACTTGAAGAGGGTAAGTTCATAGGTATGTAAACATGATCTCGGACGATTCACCAAACCAAAGCCCAGAAGTTCTATTTTTTAGAAGAGGAGAACAAATATGTATCAATTGTTGAATCGGATACAACAATGGGCAAAAAAAAAAAAAGGCCAAAGGGGCAATAAGAGCTGCTGTTAAAAAAACGATAGACTTTGTTTTTTTTATCTTTAGGCTATTGACTTTTCACGTGCTCAGAACGTTCTGCAGAATTAGGGACTTTTTTCTTCTATTGGCTGATCTTATGATGAGAACTTTCTCCATTTATGTTTTATTTCCTCTAATTCTAATTGGGTAGGGTATAAAGGAATTCGCGCTCTTCATATACCCATATGGTTGGGTATTAATTTTCAGTGATATACTTCTTGTCTGTTTTGGTGAGAAATTGAAACTATTTTTAACAGGCATCTCTTAGAAAAACCTTCGAGTTCAAAACTTTTCAATTTTTCTTAAAAAGTTTTGGACAGATTTGTTGAAGCGATTTTTAACAGGTACCCCTTCCAAGGAAGGGGGGTACCTTAATATTCTCAAAGGATTATGGTTGGTGCATTTTGAACAAACTATGTTGGAGTTTTAGCAACAATTTGCTTGTAAAAAGTGGGCAGTCGAATTTATACTGCAGAGTATAAAAATTATTCTACTGCCTGCCCAACAAAAAATAATAAACCATACCCTACATACCTAACTCCTCCTGGCTATGGGTTTTCTGTTTCCGAAGATTAGGAAAAAAGGAGGATTCTGGAACCCTAAAGGTTCGATGGTATATGGATAGGGAAAATATAAGATTCCCGATCCTAGCGGGAAAAGGAAGGGAACAGATACCCAATATGATTCTTGGGAGGAACATTTGGTAATGGTCTTGGTCCTCTATGCTCTTTTTTATGTGTTCTTAGTTCTATTCATCTTCTTTGATTCTTTTAAACAAGAATCTAATAAACTAGAATTGAGTGGAAAAGAGGAGAAGAAATTGGTAAATGGAGAGGATCGACTAACCAGAGACATTTAGGATCTTCTTTACATCAGGTAAATCCGTCGGGTCCTGTCCGCTTCTCCGTTTAAGTTACGACTCTTTGTTTCTTGCTTCTCTCAAGCCATAGGGAAAGTCTATGATGAATTTTTAAAATGCATCTCACTCTTTCTCTACGGCTCGGACTTCATGATAAGTGGGGGAAGAAAGAAAACATCTTCCCCAATTTCTTTGTTCAGAATTGAACAAAAAAGAAAAGGAAGAAAGGGATTTATGGGGGCAGTGCTGCTCCCTATATCTCCTAGTGTATATTGTAGGAATAATCAAACTATTCCTTAGAGCAGTCTGGCACACTTACGTCCTCGCAAAACAAATAATGATCATTGTAGTCGTAACCGTAGAATACGACCCTAATCGAAATGCATACATTTGTCTCATACACTATGGGGATGATGAGAAGAGATATATTTTACATCCCAGAGGGGCTATCTAAACCCTAAAGCTAAAGTAAAGGCCCGCGATCGAAGTACCAACAGCTGACTGTCATGAACCTTCTCCATTTGATTCAATAAGGGGGAATTAGCCTCCTTCTCGAATGGCTACCCTTGACAAAGGGTAGCGTTGGTATCATAATCTACATGTAGCGGGTATAGTTTAGTGGTAAAAGTGTGATTCGTTCTATTAATAACTGAATTTGAAATGATATACTTAAGGCGTCCTTAAGTTTTTTATATTCCGATGAAAACTTTAGTTCTTATAAAGGATTTAATCCTTTTCCTCTCAATAGCATATTGAGGAAGAATATACATTCTCGCGATTTGTACCCAAAAACTAATTGAAATTGCATCCAAAATACAAATTGGATTATGAGTACAGAGTCGCGAAGCATAATTTTGCATTGGATTAAGTATTCCAATTTTAAAAATATGAGTAAAGGATCTATGGATGAAGATACAAAAAAGTTTATTTCCAATCGTAACTAAATCTTCTTTTGTTAAAAAAGGAAATGGAAGCCAAATAGCTAAAAAACGGTAGTTTTGGTTTACTAGAACCATCAGCATATTGTTTCAGCTCGGTGGAAACCTAATTCTTTTCCTCAGGATCTCTTGAATGAAATTAGGGAACGAAGTAAGTAGATTAGATAGATTTAGTAGAATTTCTATCTCCTACTCTATAGGGATCATCTAGAAAGCGGAGAGCTTTGGTTCCATTCAGATAGAAAAGCTGACATAGATGTTAAGTGGTGAGATCCATAAAGGAGCCGAATGAAATCAAAATTTCATGTTCGGTTTTGAATTAGAGACGTTAAAACTAATCAACCAACGTCGACTATAACCCCTAGCCTTCCAAGCTAACGATGCGGGTTCGATTCCCGCTACCCGCTCCTTTCTGTATAAAAGGACTATTCTATTTGTCTAGACATGGTAGAGTCCTGTATTCAACCTTTTTCGTCCACCAGTTTCCGTCCCTCCAGAGCGGAGTAGAGCAGTTTGGTAGCTCACGAGGCTCATAACCTTGAGGTCACGGGTTCGATTCCCGTCTCCGCACTTAGCAGTCTGTATAAAAGGACTATTCTATTTGTATAGATATGGTAGAGGGCTGGGCGGTATCCAACCCTTTTTTATTCATTAGTTCCCGGCCCTAAAGGGCCAAATGGAGCAGTTTGCGAAGTCACTTGCCCCTACAAGAAGAACTCTCAAGGCTCCTTCCTACCCTGCAGAAAAGAAAAAAGAAATGAAAGAAAGGCACAGTCTACCTCCCTTCCCTTTAAAAGCAGTTTGCCAGTTGTTTGTCTCGGTGAATCCCCAATTTAGGGAGCCCTGTTGGCGAGTTCGATTCCCGCCTCCGGAGCCCCTTTTTTTTGAGTGGGGTGCAAAAGAAGGGTAAGATAGTAAGGGATATGGTACTAGACTAACACCTACTTAATTTAATATAATTTAATATAAGTAGTTAAGTAGTCAACTAGACTCAATTTTTTATCATAGTACCTTACTAAATTAAGCTGGCGAGCGGCGGGAATCGAACCCGTATCTTCTCCTTGGCAAGGAGATGTTTTACCATTGAACTACGCTCGCTACGGGATATATTTTATAGGGTATATCCGCCTGGGTCGACCGTCTATGTCTGGGTCGACCGTTTCATTTTCTATTATATTATTATATTAGATTTTTCTTTTTTTTAATTGTCTATCAATCAATATTCTAATGGCAATGGAATTTCATAATAATGAAAGAGAAGAGGTAGCAATTCGGAACGCAAATTGCATTTTAATGCGTCTCACAATTCCCATTTTTTCGAAGAAATGGCCTTTTTATTTATTTTGTATCGGGCTACTAAATACTAAACAAATTTAAGAAATGAGAGAATTCAGAATAGCTACCAGAAAGACTAGTCCAATCCATAATGATGTACCGGAAAATACAACGTT